TCCCAATAAGGAAAAGGGATAATTTCTAACAAAGTTTTCGTGTTGTTGATTCCTAGGTGTAGTGCTTCTTCCCCTCTGCTACCTATTTTTACTAGTGTATATTTTGACTAGTGGAGTAGGGTTGTTGACTTAATCCATAGGTTACACCTTTCGCTCAATACTAGAATCGACAATTAAAGCATCTGAGGTTACATTAATCGGGGATACACGACAGAAGGCATTTTTTTATTTTAAAATTTCACCTCCAAGAAGCGTAGATTTAGTTGAATTCTTGTTTTCTTTCTATCCCGAATAATGGGTCTTTCCACTAAGACGGAGAGCGGTAAAGAAAATCGAAAAAAATCAAATCGCACCATCTCTGTAATAGGTGAATGCCTCTTTTTCCCCGGAAGTTGTCGGAATTATTTGTAATAAGATATTGGCTACAATTGAAAAGGTCTTATCGATAAAATTTCCATTTATCCCACCAGATCTAGGCATCGGTAACAACCCCATTCTATAATTTCTTTTAATTACCTCTCGTGAGAAACTGATCCCACAAACAAAGGAATTGTATAGTACGAAATAACATAAAAACGGATTCATTATAAAATCCTACTCTATATTCAAATTGTTTCTTTTTGATTTCACAGGAATCAATAAAACATAAGAAATATTTCAATCCGGTTAAATTTCATCCAAATGCAGTAGGATCAGAATCAAGAGAACTATTCTGATTTCAGCGAAGTTGAAGAATAAAATAATTTTATTTATCTTACATATTGGGGTAATTCTAGAAGTTTTTTGATTGGATTATGATCCAAAGAGCAAAAAGAATAGAATAATTATTCTATGATTCATTAATTTTGACTAGATCTATGTATGGGATAAGCAGTTGTTGGTGAAAAATAGAAAACTGTAAAAGTCAAATTTTTATATAAAATGGAATTATAGTTTAAAAAACGAAATAGAATCATGAGCTAAAAGTATCCATTAAACATAGTGAAAAAAAAAAATGATTTTTATAGTTAGAATTGGTTGGACGTGCCCATCAAAAAAAAAATTGAATATGAATGACTCACTATTAACACCGTTTCTGGGCCATAATCATTCTGTAGGAGAGATGGCCGAGTGGTTGAAGGCGTAGCACTGGAACTGCTATGTAGGCTTTTGTTTACCGAGGGTTCGAATCCCTCTCTTTCCGTACTAATTCAAAAATGTTACTGACCACAATGGTCAAATCAAATAACAATGGATACTCTTATTCCAACGGTTAGACCTTTCTTGGATATGGATTCTCTATTTCCAATTTTTGTGGTACGGAAACGAAACGACTGGAAAGAATGGACAAGAGATGAAAATCCCCCTACCGATCAATGATACATGAATGATAGACAAATGTCCGGATCAAAACCTTACTTTCCTTCGGTCTCTTTACGTAGACTTCGGCGAAGGGGAGGACAAAATTGTCCGAACCCTTGTTTTTTAGTTAGGTTTAAGTCTGACGAGAATAATATTCTACAACGAGCAATTCATTTATTTTCAAACTGACCCATTTACTATCTATTATTTGATTGACTAATCCTTTATATTGCAATGGCTGAAGAGTCAAATGTTTTGGCAATTCCTGAGGGGGGGATGAATCAAGATAATTTTGAATCAGTGCTCTCGATTTTTTTTCCTCCTTTGCTGTAATAATATCTCGGGGTTTGCAACGATAACTTGGTATATCCACTATAGAACCATTAACTAAAATATGTCTATGATTAACTAATTGGCGGGCTTGAGGAATAGTCGAAGCCATACCCAATCTAAAAAGGATGTTATCCAACCGCATTTCAAGTAATTGTAGTAAAACTTGACCCGTTGATCCTTTGGCTTTTCCGGCGATACGAACGTATTTAAGTAATTGTCGTTCTGTAAGACCATAATGAAAACGCAATTTTTGTTTTTCTTCTAAACGAATACGATATTGAGATTTTTTACCGGAACGCGATTGGTTTTTTAGATCGTTTCCGGTTTTGGGCCTTTTACTAGTTAGTCCCGGTAAAGCCCCCAGACGGCGTATTTTTTTGAAACGAGGCCCTCTGTAACGCGACATAAAGACTCCTTATTTTATTTAAATTTCATAAACCTAAATTAAAACTAAACTAAATGATAAATATGATCAATGAAGCGAAATCCAGTAAGGTATTGTACTACAAAACAAAGAATAATTCGATGAATTGGATCAATATCCGGATCCTATTGTATATGTAAATCATATAAAAAAGTAAGAGTTCCTTTCTTGATTTGTTCTACAGAAATAGAACCTCTTCCATTTTGATTCATAATGGGAAGTTCCTACGACATGGTAGATCGTTGACCTTTGAAAAAAGGGGAAGAAGTAGTTTCTCTATTTATTTCATTTTTCAATTAGGTGAAAAATCAAATAAATAGAGAAAAGCCGGCTATCGGAATCGAACCGATGACCATCGCATTACAAATGCGATGCTCTAACCTCTGAGCTAAGCGGGCTCACATAACAGAAATGTTACATGCATAGTAATTTAGTAAATTACTGGGATCTTAGCTATTCCTAATTCTATATTCATATAGAATCTAATTTCTAATAAATATTGCAATTTTTATATTATAGAACCTAATAATTAATATAACGATTAATAGAATATAGCGATAGGAAATTTGGATCTATTTATCAAATGGATGTGTATCAATAATTAATGTGTTAATCTCAATTAGATAGTCAATTTTGTTTTTTCTCTTTTTATATATTGAAATTTCTTATATTTATTTTATATTATATAATGTATATAATGGGTTATGGAATAATTGGTTAATGGCTATTCTATTAATATTTATTCTATAATAAATAATTTCTCGAATAATCAAGTTCTTTTTAGTTATGTTATAGAGGATCTGCCCTACGGGTAAGAATAAATAAAGAAAAATGAAAAGGTACAATCCAACCAACTAAATACAATTCAGATGAGAATGAAGCATTTCTCTGTTTTCATTCTGAAAGGTGGAAGCTAAGACGAAAAAAAGAATCGACCGTTTAAGTATTTGAAATTACACTCTAAAACTAATAGAAAGAGGGGCAAATATATATGTCTATATATCTATCTATATTAAATTCTATTGAATTGCAGATACAGAAATGATAGAATCATTTTGGATCGGACCAAATACGGGTCTCCGATAGAGATGAAAGAAGATAGACAAGTAATCAAATAGTAGGAATAGTAGGAAACACTTTTCAATAGAGGAATCGGGATTCTAATGACTTGAGTGGTTCCAGGAAAGAAAAAGGGGAAGGACATCATAATGAGATATTCATTTTGCAAGAGGGGGATATGGCGAAATCGGTAGACGCTACGGACTTAATTGGATTGAGCCTTGGTATGGAAACCTACTAAGTGGTAACTTTCAAATTCAGAGAAACCCTGGAATTAAACATGGGCAATCCTGAGCCAAATCCTTTTTCCGAAAACAAAAAAAAGGGTAGGTGCAGAGACTCAATGGAAGCTGTTCTAACAAATGGAGTTGACTACGTTGCGTTAGTAAAGGAATGAATCCTTCTATCGAAACTCCAGAAAAGATAAATGTATTACGTACTGAAATACTATTTGATTAATGACAACCCGAATCTCTATAAAAAAAAATGATATATAAAAATGAACGAATTGTTCGGAATCGATTCCAATATCTACTAGTTGAAAAAAGAATCGAATATTCATTGATCAAATCATTTACTCCATCATACATAGTCTGATAGATTTTTTTGAAGAACTGATTAATCAGATGCGAATAGAATAAAGATAGAGTCCCATTCTACATGTCAATACCGACAAAAATGAAATTTATAGTAAGAGGAAAATCCGTCGACTTTAAAAATCGTGAGGGTTCAAGTCCCTCTATCCCCAAAACCCTAAAAAGGCCCGTTGGCTTCTTTAATTATTTATCCTTTCATTAGCACTGCACAATTCGTTATGTTTCTCATTCATTCTACTCTTTTACAAGCGTATCTGAGCGGAAATTTTATTTCTTATCACAACACTTGTGATATGTATTATATAGGATACACGTACAAACGAACATCCTTGCGCAAGGAATCCCCGTTGTTAAATTTGAATGATTAACAATACTGTCTACTGTACTGAAACTTCCAAAGTCTTATCCACGCCCTGAAATTTCGTGGATCTTCAAAAAGAAGACTTTGGAATACCTTTTTTCTTAGTTACAATTGACATAGACCAAAGTCCTCTATTAAAATAAGGAGAATGTGTCGGAAATGGCCGGGATAGCTCAGTTGGTAGAGCAGAGGACTGAAAATCCTCGTGTCACCAGTTCAAATCTGGTTCTTGGCACATGATGAATTTGTATGAGTATCTATTCTACAGATTAATTAATAATATAGATCATGAAAAATACCGATACATCATGATGTCTGGAAATATACCCTTTAACTAAACGATATATATTTTTTACTCTATTTATAGATGAGTAAAATAGACAAGTAAAGAGGATATTTTTTTTAATATGTAAAGGATGTATATAGATATGTAAAAGAAAAGAATTTGATTTTGTTTACTCTTCTTTTTTATTTGTTCATACCCCATCTCCTTTCAATTAATACTTTATACATATTTGAAAGGTTCAATTAGTTGGTTATAAGACTCAAAAGTCTAGTCTAGGGGAGTTGAAAGGGGGGAATGGCCAAGATTCATCTCAGATACAGTACAAATAGAATTCGATTCTCTTTTGATTTATTTTCATTTTTCCTCTTTTCATATTCGATTTCGTCATTTCTCCCTATGTGACTTTCTAAAGCACATCTAAGTGATGTGCGTGATACACAGTTGATAATGCAGAACTCATTTAGTTCATCCTAGTAGGTAGGCTCATACAAAATAAGTATTTTAAAAATTTGATAATCTCACCAAATCTCTAATTGTATTTTTTTCTTTATAGTTAAAATCAATAATAATAAGATGAATGAGACTTCAATTACTATGTTA